AGAGGTGGAATTCCGAAAGAACCATCAACTATAACCCCAAAAGAACCAGATTCCGTAAACAACATAGAGGACGAATGAAGGGAATGTCTTATCGAGGTAATCATATTAGTTTCGGTAAATATGCTCTTCAAGCGCTTGAACCCGCTTGGATCACATCTAGACAAATAGAAGCGGGGCGCCGGGCAATGACACGAAATGCACGTCGTGGTGGAAAAATTTGGGTACGTATATTTCCCGACAAACCAGTTACAGTAAGACCTACAGAAACACGTATGGGTTCGGGTAAAGGCTCTCCTGAATATTGGGTAGCTGTTGTTAAACCAGGTCGAATACTTTATGAAATGGGTGGAGTCGCAGAAAATATAGCCAGAAAAGCAATTTCAATAGCAGCGTCCAAAATGCCTATCAAAACTCAATTTATTATTTTGGGATAAGAATGTAGAATCAAAGAAAAGAAATCCTAGAAATGAAAAATGCAAGGTTTCTTTTTTTTTTTGACAAAAAAATATTTCTTTCTTTTTCTTCGCCCTTTGCATTGAAAGAACAAATAAAAAAATGATTCAACCCCAGACACATTTAAATGTAGCAGATAACAGTGGGGCTCGAGAATTGATGTGTATTCGAATCATAGGAGCTAGTAATCGCCGATATGCTTATATCGGTGACGTTATTGTTGCTGTGATTAAAGAAGCAGTACCAAATATGCCTCTAGAAAGATCAGAAGTGGTCAGAGCTGTAATTGTACGTACTTGCAAAGAACTTAAACGCGATAACGGTATGCTAATACGATATGATGACAACGCCGCAGTTGTCATTGATCAAGAAGGAAATCCTAAAGGAACTCGCGTTTTTGGTGCGATCGCCAGGGAATTGAGGCATTTAAATTTTACTAAAATAGTTTCATTGGCGCCTGAGGTATTATAATAGTCTTAAAATATAAGATGAGACTATGATATAGTTATAGTAGGGTATTGGAAAGAAATAGATTCAAATGAATTTAATAGATTGTGTTTCACGCATATACCTTTAATTTAATAATATAATTTTTTTCATAAACAAAAAAAATAAGTAAAAAAAACATGTTGATTATATCAAAATTTGGGGGCAACAAGAATTTTAGTCCATCATGAGTAGGGACACTATTGCTGACATACTAACCTCTATACGCAATGCAGATATGGATAGAAAAAGAGTAGTTCGAATAGCATCTACTAATATCACCGAAAACATTGTAAAAATCCTTTTACGAGAAGGTTTTATCGAAAATGTGAGGAAACATCGAGAAAGCGACAAATATTTTTTGGTTTCAACCCTGCGACATACAAGAAATAGAAAAGGGACCTATCGCAATCTTTTAAATTTAAAAAGGATCAGTCGACCTGGTCTACGAATCTATTCTAACTATCAAAGAATTCCTAGAATTTTAGGCGGAATGGGCGTTGTAATTCTTTCTACTTCTCAAGGTATAATGACAGATCGAGAGGCTCGACTAAAAGGAATAGGCGGAGAAATTTTGTGTTATATATGGTAATCCTTCTTATATCCGCATTGGATCCTAAGCTTTCTATTTGTTGTGAAAAAACTAAAAAAAAATGCGGAGTGTATAATCTTGTTCCTCCTACATTAGTTAATAATTTAAGGAACTTTTACCTGGAATGAAAGAACAAAAATGGATTAATGAGGGTTTAATTACTAAAGCGCTTCCCAACGGTATGTTCCGGGTTCGTTTAGATAATGAGGATCTTAGTCTAGGTTCTCTTTTAGGAAAGATCCGGCGTAGTTTTATACGGATACTGCCAGGAGATAGAGTAAAAATTAAAGTAAATCATTATGATTCAACCAGAGGGCGTATCATTTATTGATTCCCCAACAAAGATTCGGGGGATTCGGTGGTTTTTCAACTTGAACATTCATTTCCGTGGGAATACGATTCAAAATTTCAAGAAACTTATTTTCTTCCAAAAAGTCGATTCAAAATTAAGTTTAAGGAATTAAAAATATGAAAATAAGAGCTTCTGTTCGTAAAATTTGTGAAAAATGTCGACTAATTCGTAGGCGGGGACGAATTATAGTAATTTGTTCCAACCCGAGACATAAACAAAGACAAGGATAGTGTAAAAAAGACTCTCTAAAAGACCCGATGTACAAATAAAAAAGATCTGTTTTGACAAGAAATGGATATATCCATATATCTATATAACTCATATTTATGAGATGATAAAATATGGCAAAAACTATACCAAAAGTGGGTTCGCGTAGGAATGGACGTATTGGTTCACGTAAGAATACACGTAGAATACCGAAGGGAGTTATTCATGTTCAAGCAAGTTTCAATAATACCATTGTGACTGTTACAGATGTAAGAGGTCGAGTGGTTTCTTGGTCTTCGGCGGGTACTTGTGGATTTCGAGGTACAAGAAGAGGGACACCTTTTGCTGCTCAAACGGCAGCTGGAAATGCTATTCGTACAGTAGTCGATCAAGGTATGCAACGAGCGGAA